GAGACTCACTTACCTACTCCCGCTCCTACCGGATCCAAGAGGACCGATGCCCGATTCCCCGACCCATTACTCATTCCTTCCCGACTCGATAGGGATTGCAATCTCGAGAGAGGGAGCAACGATTGACCTCCGACAATAGGTAGATGGGGTGGGCTACGATGGATACAGTGGAATCCATCCTTATTCCGCACTCCCTCTCCCTATCTCTAAGGGCTCTTGGAACTACTATAAATCATGAATACGAAGAGTGGGCTGGAAAACAGTCTCAGGCTAATTGGACTTAATAGTTTGCAGTCACAAAGCAAGCTCTTCCAGAAAGCAAGGAAAGCAGTCAGAAAACAAGCTTTGTATTAAATGAATCCGAATCTAGCAAGCGAGCCAGAATTGTCGGTTTCTTACCCTTACTATACAAGGGGCTTTCTCACAAGCGGATTCCAATCAAAGAGTTTTGCCGAGCCCCCGAGCTATATAGTGGTGGAGTATACTCCACGAGCCAACCGAATCCTAGGGCGGCTAGTAGCTTCGCTCGAAAGCAAGGCTGCGAGCTTTGTCTACGGAGCAAGCCATCAAGACGCAGTAAGTTCAAGTGTAAGTAAAGTCAAGTGTAAAGTAGAGGAGAGCTACACGAAGGGCTTTCTCGGTGTGAGAGCCAAAAAGGCCCTATGAGTACGAGCAGAGCGAAACATAGAAACTCGAAAGCAAGCCAACTATATAGAAGGGAGACGCTCAAGCAGTAGCTAGCAAAGAGCGATAGCGAGTTTTTAAAAAAGTCGAAAGCAAGCCAGCTGTAGGCCCTATGTTGAGTAAGGGGGGTCCGAGCGGAGCGAGACCGAGGGCCCTATCTATTATAGTCAAGGGCTTTGATTCAAAAAGCAAGCCTACGAGTGGAATACAAAGAGAGAACGAGCCATAAAAAGCGGAGTCAGCAAGCAAGCACGCAAGAAAGCCGTTGTTCCCCCGCGAGTTGTTTTGTTTGCCTTCCCTGTCGCTATTGCCTGCAAACCCTCTCGTTTGGTTGATCAGTCAACGTCTATCCTTTTTTCTTTTCCTGCTTTGAAAGAGGGAGCTCACCATATTTGCTAGGAAGCGATTCGGTCTCCCGAGTCAGGGCCGGTCCGGGCTAGTACCAATATAGGCTCAAGCTTGATTCAAAAAGACCATCCTTGGTCACTCCCCTATCACTTAAAGGCAGTGATAGAGCAGCCTTTGAGGCAAGATCAGAACAAGGAACTTTGAGGCGGCGCTTGAGTCCCCTTTACTACTAACCGGCTTTTATTTCCTTTTCAAATCGGTCGCTCCGCTCCCTCCTTCAATACCAAAGCCTAAGGCTATTCCTATTATGCCTTCCTTAAGCTTCCTATTCCCGGGAAGCTTTTTATTCCTATTGGTTTAGTCACTCCATTCCTAGTACCTATAAGCCTAAGACTTAGAAGCCTTATAAGCCTAAGCCGGAATCTATTCCTATTATTCCCTCTATGCCTATGATTCTTTAAGGTAAAAAGAAACTCTCTTCCGTACCGTACCGGGTTCAGTATTTCTTTCTTTTTCTTGGTTAGCCATGCTTATACAAGTCCATAATATACAATCGTACATAAGGAGTCTGAGTCTTCCTTCTTACTTATTCGAAGACTAAGAGAAGACCTCTACCTCTTCTTAGATGATAGCAACAAGGAACAGTAAGTAGGTAAGTAGGAAGACAAGAAAGATAGAGGAAGGAAGAAACGAGTTAGATAGCCTATAAATATATAAATAAATGGATTCAAAGACTTGAGAAGACTTGGGACCAGCTGGTCCGTATTTAGGTTCGTCTCATTAATGGAGTGAAAAAGCCTCCACAATTTTGCTTTTGATTCTTTCAAATTCGAGGTGGAATTGGCGAAGTGTTCAACTACTTATAGGAGGGTTATTTGCCGTTTGCTCTTCCTCTTAATGATTTTGAAGGATGGGCCGGGCGGGCGGTAGTAGCTTTTTGCGATACGCAGGAAACAGCCCCGGTCGGCCCTGCCCCAATGGAGCTTCGGAGTCTGCCGGCAGCGCAGTTCCGAAATGGATCCTGCGGTTTGTTTCAGCTTAACTCCCGAGGGTTAGGAGACAAAAAACGTGAGCGCCCTGCGCGATACGGCTTTTTGGCCGTATCTTGCATGGTCGAGCCAGCTTTCGCTTCCTTCCCAGCTATGATTCTGGGAAGTATGGTATCCGCTCTCTTTGGTCGTGTTGTTTCTTATAGTTGGGTGGTCGCGGGTTTGATGACAAATCATTTCCGTGGTCCTTCTAGATCTGGAAAAGACCCTTGTCTCTTTTTTGATTTGGAACTGGTCAACCATTGGGTTTCCTTAGTTCTTGGCCTCCCCTTGCACATCATTTGTGCGTGTGGATTTGCGCCGAGCGAGTGTACCCGGGACGTAGGTTCACTGACTATGCGATCCTCGGTGACGATATCGTCATTGGGGATCGTTTGGTTGCAAGTGAGTACCGAACACTGATGGACCAGTTACATGTTAAGATTTACTTAGAGAAAGATTGAGTCTCTAAGACTGGTGCCTTAGAGTTTGCTAAGCGATTCTTTGTGTCTGGAGTGAGGGTGGACTGTAGTCCAGTCTCAGTTCGGATGTGAAGATCATTAGTAAACTCTATAGTATCCCCGCCATTCTTGTAACCGTCACTCAAGATTTATTGTATTGTCTTTTAGTTGCTTATAGACTAGACTAAGGGGTGCCGGTTATCACGTGTATACTCAGCGCGCGATACCAAAGAGTCGTCATTGGCGTCGTCCGTTTTTGCTACTACACTCGCCGACTGGTATTAATCCTCTCCCTTTCCGATTATGGTTGGCGTTCCCAGAGATGGGAGTACTGACCTGTTATCAGGAAGGGATGGTTAGAGGATTTCTGCTTAAGCATTTGACCCCAAGAAGATGACTTAGTCATCTCGGAGCAAGCTTGGTCAGAGGATTTTGGCATGATCAGTGGTTATTACATAATTGGATGAAATCCATTCTCTCCTATGGGTCATGGTACTATACCGTCGCGTTGGACCTAAACACTCCTGTGGAGGTTCGTTCTATTGGATCCCCCGGTCGTTCCATTGAAGCATGCCAAAAGCGTCATGGCCAAATCAACTAAATCGATTTCAAAAATATGGCCTTCTGTTTCAATGTTATGATTGGGTTCGGCTTCGTCCAGCACCATGACCTCTTGGTGTTCGAGGTCAAGTAACCAGTAGTCCCCTACAATTCACTTCTTTGGTTGAGGACGATGGCGGTTGTCCTCAAGTGGCTCCTGAGCCTATAAGACTCTAAGCGCACCTGAGCGCCTTCGCCTGTGCAACAGCCAATCCAGCAGAAGCACCCCCAACAACCGCAGAACTATCATAATGTTCCTCCCAATGGTGAGACAAGTGGCGCCGCCTCAGCGCCAGTTCACGCCAGCAAAATTCTTCCAATGCTGCTTAAGCAGGGTTTAGTTCAGCTCCTTCCTAAGCGTCAGCCACCAAATCCTCTTCCCGGAATCCAAACGCCTATTGCGAATTTCATCAGAATGAAGGCCATCCCACAGATCGCTGTAGGAATCTGCAACACAAGATTCAAGATCTGATTGAAGAAGGGAAGATTGCCGTGACAGATGAAGCACCTCCTATTGCGCCCAATCCCAACGAGAAAGTGGGAGTTTTAAAAGATCCACTCCCTAGCCATGCACCTTCCGCCTCTGCTTTCAGTCCTTTCTTTCCACTTGCCTTAACCGCTTACTAGATTAGATAGGCTAGCTAAGGCTGACTTTGTTCTATCTTTTCTATAGACTAGTAAGTTAGTGTGAAGTTTACCTTTTAAGTAGTCAGTCTTCAATTAGCCTTCTACTAGCGCTTGCTTTCTTACCTTAGCTCAGTCAAGCTTCCCCTTCATCTTCCTCTCCCTATCTGAGTACCTTGCTAGCCTTACAGCGCTTTCAGAGTCCCCAGGTCGTTCCATTAGTCTCTATTATAGTCAAGGGCTTTCTTTCTACCTATTAGTATATTAGTCGGCTGGCTAGCCTTACTAATCTAAAGCTAGAGCTATTAGCACTGGGCTATCCGGACACTATTGCCTACGCTAGCTTGCTGCTTGCTGTAAGAGCTAGTGCTGTACTGGTGACTGTACTTACACAGTTGTACTGGGTACTTAGTTGACTGGGAAAAAGCAAGCGTCTGATCATTTAAAGGCCAAACCAACCCTTTCGGCCAAACATCTTTTTCCTAAGCTAGGACTACGCTGGCGAGTTAGGATTGGCCGAGGGGAGTTCCATCATGTAGCTGGGTACAAATAAGCCAGTTAAAGACGAGTCGGCAGGGTACTAAGAAGCCAGTGGGGTACGTAAACGGGGACAGATCACATGGTTTTGTACTGGTCAGCTTTGGGCTGGAGATTGACGATTGGCTGAGGTTTGGAACCCTCGTGGTGGAGTACTCTCTGACAGAATTGACGCTTCGCTTGGGCGCTCTATTATTGCCTCCTATTCCTGAGGGGGTGATCGGGGTTAAGCCGCGTGGCGATACCCGCGAAAAACAAAGGACTATTCGCTTTTTGGGGTGGGCCTTTCGTACTCAAATCCGTACGGGGAGAATTCTTCAGCGCACTAAAATCTAGTGGATGGGGTTCAATATTCATGAAAAGCCAGGTTTGAAATGATCCATGTTACGGAACCAAGACACTGCTGGGTTAAGGGCCTCCAACGCCTATAAATAGAAGCTTCTTTCAGTCTCTATTTGGCAAAGGGAGACGGGGCCGAACTTAGAAGTCGGCAAGAAAGAGCTTTGAGTAGCCATGGATATCGCTAGAAGACTTGAGAGAATTGAGCAATAAATACGTAAGGTGGAAAACGAGAAGCTCCAACGGGAGCAAATGCTGGGTGCGTTCTGGGAACATATGCCTGCTATCGATCCAATTCTCATACGAGATCGTATGCTTTTTCTCCAGAACGAAATACGCTCTCTCGAAAACAGGAAGAGGGCGCTGCTCGAAGAACAGCAAGAGCTCATTGTGCGGGCTGTCACCCTCGGTGACCGATCCACTGGGGAGACTAGAAGAAATTAACAAGCGCTTAGCTCTTTATTTTTTCGTGTTTTGTAATCGAGCAAGAAACTTGCTTATCTATGATGAACTATGGGTTTGTTTCTTTTCAACTGAGCTACGTCAATTGGATCCTCTTTTTTCCGAGTACTAGGCTTGTTTTTGGGGCTTTTGTTTGGGGGGAAGTTGTGTGTTTGTTGTCTTTCTCTAGTATAGTGCATTCAATGGAATAAATGGTTTAAGGTGTTGTTGTACGAAACGAAGCGCACTACACTGAATGTCTCAGTGGGGGGGGTTCAAAAATGGAAGAAATATAATAAAGTCTCAACGCCGAAGACAACAGAAAAGCAGGAACAATGCCATACCTATGCTACTTATAAAAAAAATTCCTTGTTTAGTAACCGATTCGCCCAGCGTAAGACTTAGAATGATCACTCCAACCATCACGGCCAAAGCCACTGTTCGATTATTTTGCTTGAGCTTGAGTGAGTCGAAGATTTCCGGCTCGGTAAACGCCTCCATTACCGCATCGTGGAAATGATCCTGATGCGTACATGGATAGTTCAAGTGTCTCATGGGGCAAGCTTGCTCGGAAAGAGCTTCCCTTATGGCACTCGCGTAATCTACGGAGCAGCAGGCTGCCGGGTGAACCAATAACTGCTCTGGCAGAAGATACCACCAGGCGCCGAGTCCCACCAAGAGGCATGTTAGAAGGACGAATCGGCAATTATAAATATAGGAATAGGTGATTGCCTCTGAGAGACCGAATGCCCTTCTTCGGCCGTTTTTTCTTGTAGCGTCCGCCAGTCCAATAACCCGATCAGGGGATCTAAGCAAGGTGGCCTTATAACCTCTTTCTGGGTTTATAGCCGAGGACAAATGTTTTTTCACTGTTTGATTCCGATAGCTAAAGGTTTCCAAAAAGAAAAAGGTTGAATGTTTATGTAGACTTTTGTGAGCGATCTCTTTTTTTCCAAATAAGGATTTCGGTAAAGTTCCTCTAGTTTTGAAAACGGGCTGACCCATTGGCGTGTGCGTTGTTGTTTAATGCCGGAGATGCCCGCCCTTACGGTTTTAGGGAAGCGCCGTCTCACATTTGGAGTGAGTGGAGGCGTCGAGGAACTATTACTAGTTGTAACTTCTTGTTCGTTTCGCTTAAAAAAAAAGTACTATGAAATCAAGGTTTCATTGAAGTAAATTGCCCGAAAGCCTTTATCATGAGACGATCTTTCTATTCTTAACTCTTGATCCTAAATAGTCTGACCTTAACTTCCCAACTCTATATTGAGAAGTGCTATTAAGATCTCATCTGATTTGAATAAGTGGTTGTTATAGCTTGGTACTCCCAGTGGTTACTGAGGAAAGGTTTGGGGGGAATGAGTGCACCATTTGTTGAACCACGTCTCTTGGAGGATGGGCTACTGCTTTGCTTCCTCGATGAGTTCTTATGGTTGGAGCCCCTGGTGCGGAGCCTTCTATTAGCTCTGAGAAGTTTCGGACCGCAATTCCTTACGAGGGAATTGAATAAGGTCCGAGCATTTCCACTATCCAACTTTCGACTATGAAACCTAAACTAACTACTCCTATCATCTCTATCTATCTTTTTGTATTTCTTATATCTCTCTCTACTTATGAAATGAATTATTATTAAGAGAGAGTTGATAAGTAAGAGTTGGTGGCGCGCGTGGAAGAATGGAAGGATAGGGATCTTTTTTTTTTAGTTCTTTTTTAAAAAACTCACCTTTTTTCTCGTTGATGTTCTTTCTATATCTTTTAAGATATTTGTCCCATTTGGGAATAATGAAGGTAGCCGCCTCTGTCTTAGTAGGTATCTGCTTTCCTTGTAGCTTTCTAAGATTCCGAAATGCCCTGTATCTTGTATATACCAGAAAAAAAAAAAAAGGCAATAACATCCTTTTCATTTTTGCAGCAACAATATAGAGCTAGATATGTTTTTATCTTAGGAAGGAGCACCTTCAAAAGAGTGGGTATTCCATATTCTTTTTTATGCTTTTCTATTTCTTCTTTAAGAAAGGAGTTGATCTTTTCTTAAATCGATTGATTGAGGGACCCTAGCCGGTGAAGGAGATACGTACGGGAATAGGTTTCAGCATGAACAGGTTCAAAAATCCTTGATGCGGGATCCGATCCAGTAGCAGGGGGCCTTTCGATGAAGCCGTTGATGCAGCAGAAGTGGACTCTTTATTTTATGTCGATTCAGCAGCCTATGTTTATGAGATACTACTAGGGGAGCACCTACTAGCTAGAGCTAGGCTAAGGGATAACCTACTAAACCTACGTTGGAAGGACTTATGGGAGAACCTAGGAAGACTTGGAAATTCCGTTGAACCCTCAAGCACTGATGTGCTTAAAAACAACCCACGTAAAATCCTAAGGCCATACCTACCTTATATTACCCATGCGCGGCCATACCCTTCTTTAGTGAATCCAGGAGATATGGATCGACCTTCTCGCAACATACTTTGAAGTTCGAGAAACATAGCCGGCTAGAGGCACCCTAACCATGAATAATAAGCGTCGCCAGCGAAGGTAGCAGTGGAATCAGTTTACCTAGCAGTCTCTCTTGTCGAAGAACCTAGAACCCCTGGATTCTGATTTGTTAGTTGAAGCAGCCATTTCAGAAGCATCCATAGTGGAAGCTAAGGAGAATTCCATAGTTTCATATCCTTCCGTTGCAACAAGTACAGAACCGTGCTTGCACTCATTTACTTGGGTATTAGCTGGACGGCTGACCGGGCTAGATCTGCTGGAAGGGAAAGTAGCGGCCTATATATATATAGTAGGGGAGTTGCCGTGTGTAATTCCGAGACTGTTGGGCTATCACGAAAGCAAGTTGGAGGAGCAGCAGTTTACTCAGTTGATCGAGAGCAAGACCCAGCCGCAGAAGCACCCGCGGCATGGCGTGGTAGGAAACAAAGGCAGAGGAAGAGGCTAAGGCGGCTAAAGCAAGGGCAAAGGCAGGAGCGGAGCCCCTACCTCTATAGTGGCAAGGGCAGAAGCAGCATCGAAGGAAGAAGCAAATCACATTAAACGATGCCAATGCCGAGCATCACCTCGAACTACGATCATCATGTCGTTGATGCAATCGATGCGATTCACCCACCCATCCTGCCGATTCGACCATAATCATTATGTATCGTATTGCCCATCCATCGCTATGCCCACCCACCCCCCATCTCCCAGCATGCTACACGTCGCTCGCTCATAGACAGAAATCCCGAGCAACTCAAGCAACGAGATCAACAATTAGCTCGGATGCTGGTGGTTGAGGATCAATGGCTTAAGCAGGAACTGTATCTACTGCATTTCATTCTGAATGGTCTACTGCACAAAGAAGAAAAGGTTTTGTTTTGAAGGGCTGGCTCTCGACCACGAAATGCAGGCTTTGAAGTGCTGCTTCCTTAGGCCGAGGATGATGCCGCTACTCCAACCAAGAATCTGAAGGAAGAGCAAGAAAAGGTGCAAAATCTAGAGAAAAAGCACTAACAGAGACTGCTGAAAATAAGCTGTAAGGACCAACAAGGCTGGAACAGCAACTATAGAGGCGAGGCAAGAACTGGAACAGCAGCTGCGGAAGCCGAAGCTGGAACTGGACAATCTCAACGCAGCCAGGACTGGAAAATAAGAAAAGGCCTACCAAGCTGTGCTGTACGCCTTTGCCTTTTATCTTCCTTATGTCGTTATCGATTGACTGATTCAATTTATTTTTGAATCGATTTATCGGTGCTTTCATATTGAGGGTTCCATTTGGACAGATTGAGACTAGGACTCCTAAAACCAAGGTAGAGCAGGGTTTGCTTATTCCTTGAATGAGCTCTAGACTGGTAGCTTCAAGTTTGAGCTCGGTCAAGGCCTCGTGAAAGAATTGCTGAAACGTCTGGCTGACCCTCTCTGAGTTGGCCCCTTCCTTAATAGCAAAAAGCATATCATCTGCATATCGCACATAGCCAATTCTCCTTTCCGTATTCATAAAGGCTTGGATCTTGATATCGAGTTGATTTAAATATATGTTCATCAAAACAGGTGATAGAGGACTCCCTTGAGGAATGCCTTTTGTTTGAGATCCATAGCTGTTCCTATCTTTGTCCCTGATATCGGTTTTGATGAAGGTTGTTATTAACCGACAAAAGGCTTCATTTTCATTATGATTGTTCACGTGCGATTGTACTATCGAATTAAGGAGAGCATGATCGATGCTATCAAAACAAGCAACAATGTCCGCTTTGATAAATCGATCTACTCTCCCCCAAGTATCAACATGAGCGAAAAAGGTAATTGGGCCTCTTCCCTTACGAAAGCCATGAGAGTAGGTGAGAAAGACGTCCTCAAAAACTCTATTTAGTAGCAGGGATAGCGCTTCCATAACAATGATATCTTCCTTGTATGGCTGTGTGATAGGGCGCATCTTCCCTGGCTTGTTTAGTTTAGGGATCCATGACCTATACATATCTGTAAAGTGAAAGTCGGAATTAAGCACTCTTCTTTTAATCAATTCTACATTTTAACTTTCCTTATGAATAGGAAGATAAACTCCCTTCTTATTTTCCCATAAATAGTCTATTACCTTCCTCTCCAAGCAAGTCTTTTTGATTCAAGTCTCTCATGATGGGCTGGTGGTTAATAATCATATTATTGGGTTTTTCATTTTCTGTTGAACTGACATACGCTAGAGTTACTTACGGGAGAGCCACTCACTCATAGGCAAGCAAATGGCACCTTTGTGACCTTGTCTCCAGAGAAGGTTTCCCCTCCCTCTCCGTACATAAGGTCGTGGACTCACCATTAACCCGTTGGGCTTCGGTTTGGGCTCCGGAATGTTGGATTGTAATCGGTCCGACATCCGGAGCACTGGCAAAACAAGACATTTCCTAAATTGTTTAAGTTGAATATCTCCAAGACTCATCTTCCTCATGCTTTTATTCATTTATTTCATAATCTACATCTGAATATGCCAACTTAAAAGATAATTGCACTCAATAAGCTAGTAATCCAAACTATACAGGTTAGATAATCTCCTTCTCCATACAAAAGAAGAGAAAAGAAAAGGAACTACTATTCAAGCCTTGCCTAACATCTAGAAAATCAATAAAGAAAGAAGGAAATAAAGATGGACATTTTCCTTACGAAGGAAGAGACCAATAAACAAATACCGTGAGTGAGATAAAGCAAAACCACAGTGAAGTATGCTTTAGTTTGTTTGCCTTGGAGCTAGCATAACTGTGGGGTTTGAATCTGTATGCTAGCTGGAGATTTAGCTAGGTCTCACCTGAGCTCTCGCAGGATGTGGAAGGGCGGGTGCTCAGCCAGCAAGCTTCATGCGTCGACCCAGGATGGTGAGCCCCGTTACCCGTCTTTCGTTCTTTCGCTGGGTGCCCTGAGTCGTTCTCATGTGGGTGGATCACCATGTAAACGCGTGTGTTAAGCATCTTCCTGAGGGCGTTCTTTTTGGTGATTCCTTAGTGATTCGGCCACTCTCCGGTCGGCTTGCCACTCAACCGAACCGCCTTTCCTTTTCGATAGGGTGGGCAGTCCCTACCCCGCAGCTAGGTTAGACTTCACCAACTTTCCTAGCCGCGACCTTTCTTTTCGAAGAGGAGAAAGTAGCCTCTCAGTGACGGCGACAAAGGGTGCCGCCGGGATGCTGTTTCTTTCGAAACAACACACGGAACACCAACTTTACCGCGAGTACTCGGTTCTTAGCCACCGGTGACCGGCTCAGTAGAGCACCTTTGGGCGATGGTTTCTTGATCCTCGTCTTCACTTGAAGGAAGATAGCCACTGTTCCTTTCTATATATTATAATAGAATGTAAGATCAGGAGATCCTTTTTTTGGATATTTTGGCTTGCCGTTAAAAGAGGGCGGAAAACCAGACCTGTAACAACAAGGAGAATCCTCACTTCAAGGGTCTTGATTGCATGATATTTGCATTACTAGTTTAGTAGCACTGAAAGAAAAAGATTAATACTACCGCTGGAACTGTGCCCGCTAGCTACCGGAAAAGGACTTCTCTCTGTGGTGACACTTCGCTTTCCGCTTGAAAAGGGTTTAATGTAAAAGGCTTGAAGGAGCGCTTGAACGGAACTGGACTGCCCTAAACCGCTTACGGAAAGGAAATTCTCTACGACCACCGCCCGTCACACTATGGGAGCTGGCCATGCCCGAAGTCGTTACCTTAACCGCAAGGAGGATAGATGGGTCGCTCCAGTGTGCCGTGTTCCTTCATTCGCCATGTGCAGACCTCTTTAAGAAACCATTTCTTTTCAATGGAACCTGTGAGACCTATTTGCTTCTTTTACGACTTATTCAACCCGAAAAACCTCAACCTCCGTGTTCAGCAATCAGAACCGTCTCGTCAATGATAGCACTCCCTAGACCTCAGGTCTATAGACCCCCCTTTCTCAATATCTCATTGAATGTCCCGACCTTTTTATGAACGATGTGGCAAAGAACCTAAAGTCTGCTCCGTTCGAGGCAGGGTCCATAGAATGTGGAACCCCCGCTCCAAGCGGGCAACGTAGGGCTAGGGGGTCAGGTAGTTGTTCGGGCACTGCCGAGAGGAGGGCGATCAGTCTAGTCTAGTAGGCTCTCTCTCACCAACAACAAAGGGTGGGTTGTACGGCTTCTGGGGAAAGCGCTGGGAAGGATAGGGATAGCGATACGGCGGTTATTGGATCGGTCAAACGGGACATCAAAAGTGTGATCTATTCCTATGCTCCGCCGCCCTCCCCGACAACAAGAAAGAGCCCTTCCTTCTGCTTCGGGTTTCGCCCTATAAATTATGCCCCTTCACGGGATGGGAGGTGACCCTCGCTACACTCGCCATTGGGCAACCTCCGGGCAGGTATCGGCTTGTTCTATTCTGATGTCATTTTTCTTTGTCTTATCTATGATATATCGCGATCATAGAAAAGCAGAAAATCTCTAAAATAGAAAACCAACAAGGAAGACAAACAAGTGGCATATTCAGAACAGACAACCGGTAGCTAGCAGTTCTTGTCTTACAGCTCTTCCTTTAGCAGCCAGACAGATGTGACCTTCTGAGTGCGTTAGTTCAGGTAAGGCAAGGTTAGCAAAGGCAGCTGTTGGTTGGGGTGCGAACTCGTAGCTGACGTTGGTTGTCTAAATCTGCCTCTTCCGCGTCTGTCTTTCTTTCGCCTTCTGCTTTACTTGACTAAACCCCGCTAACAAGGGCCGGTTGCCAAATTGGACATCGTGCCCCCACCTCTGAGGCTTAGGCTAAGGAATAGAGCATGAGGGAGGACACCACTGGCTGTATACAAACCAGGGATCCGCGTGACCAACGCCATGGCCAAATTACCTCCCGGATGGCTCATGCCCTTATCCACTTTAACAGAGGGGTTTAGGAACCAAGCCGTTCCTGAAGCTTTACACGATGGCGGATGAGAAGGGTTTACACCATGAAAGTAGTTGAGCCCGTACACATGAAGCCATTAGTGCAAAAGGAACGGGTCCTTGATCCTCGCTGACCCACATAAGGAACAAAGAAATAAGGATAAGAAAGGCATTGTTACTGCACGGACGAGGAAGCTCTTGACGGAGCCTACCTCGGATAGGGGCAGAGGGAGGGAAAGGAGTAGTTCGCCTAATCGAAAATAACAAGCATACAATACATACCGTAGGCAGAGGGTAGGGCAGGGAAGTGAGAGATAAAGAACGAGAGTTTCAAGCGGTCGTGCTTCTAGCGAGGCTTCACCTACGCTTGAAATGGCCTAACGGATACATTCCTGAGTCGGTCAATCAAACATAGAGTTAGTAAGTCCAACAATCAATCAGAGCTGCCGGGCTCAGCGAATGCAGCCTTCACTCATTCTTGGGCCTTCGGGCCCTTAGGGACGACTCCAGTCAAGCAATACAAAGAATGACATTGACCAGCCAGATATCACGTAGAAAAGACAGATCCGACCCCCTCACGGGGAGCCTAGTCGAAGGAGTAGTTCGCAGAGCACTATGGAAAGGCTATGTGCAAAGGAACAGGGGCAGCTATCTGGGCTATTTAACAGGGAAAGTCTTATTGCGTGGAAAGGGATAGTGCGGGCTATTTGACTGGACAAGTGGTATTTCGCTTCGGGTCTTTGTGATGCCTATCGGCGGATTCGGGTGTTGCGCCAAGGTTTGATGAAGCAGGGGGACACGGATAGGACTCGTCTCGGGTAAGTTTCAAGATCCTAGGATTCGAAATCAACAAAGGTGCCCGGTCCTAGCAATTCTCATAATTCTAAATTTGGGCTATATGTCTGACCAGAGAAACCGACGTTTCACACTCCTCATTGGGGCGGATTGGATTGTTCATCCGAAGGGCTTTTGCTCCTCGATCCGAGTCTCGTTTGATGAAATGATGCTTACGATTCTGTTAGTGAGAAGCTAAGTTCCGCTTTAAGCCCGACAAGCGGGCAAGAGAACTAGCCCTACCTAGCCCTAAAGCAGGCCCTAAAAGCAGGCAACCAAGAGAGGTAGGCGCGGAAGGAAGTGCTTCCAGTCGATTGAAGCTGAAAAGACTCCCCTCACTAGAAGACATTCCCCTCGGCCCTAGATTCAGTTTCTGAGGATGGGGATAGGGATACGGATTTGGATGCCTCAGTGGATTCAGATCAAAGATTACGAAGATTCGTATGCCTATTTTGTTGATTACGATGCAGAGGGATCGATCGCACTTCTTCTATTCAAGATTCTTTATCTGGAACTGGTTCACAAAGAATTTCCTTTTATGCGGTTCGGGAGGGCTTGGTTCCCTGGGACTGGCTATTTCTGGTTAAAGTGAAGTCAATCAGAAACCTCGGAGTTGCAAGCAGCATAAGAAGGGGTTGCTGGTTCGGGCGTGATGGCTCTCGGCTTTCGTGACATTTCTATCGTACTTATCCTTTTATCTGGCTTTAGTCAATCTTTACGGCACTTCTTTCTCGACTACTTCTTTATCGGCTTTCGTGACATTTCTTTATGGCACTGGTACTTGTATCCCGCACTTCTTCTCCTTATCCCGCAGCACCTTCTGTTGTGTAACTTCTCTTTATGGTATAATGGATTTTTTTTTTTATAGTAGTGATTGATTGACTGAGCCAAGACTGCATCTCTTAGTCGATTTCCCGAGAGCGAGGGTGAGGCGCTTCCCCCGAACACTTGTCTTACTCGTAAATTGAGTACTTATGTTTTTCTTTTCGTTAAGCTAGGCAACAGGTAACATTCCTTTACCAAAGCGGTGACGGCTGGAGAATTCTATTGAGTTATAGATCTTTAGGGGCTAGAGGACTCCTTAATAAGCCCTAAAGGAGAGGGGAATTGCTAGCTTGTTATAGTTAGACGAAGTCCTGAATTAACAACTGAATAAGAAGAGCGATTAAGCTTGTCAATAGCTGCTTGGTGGCTGCCCTCTTCTTCCGCTCGTCTCTTAGGGCACAGGTAGTTTGTTGCTTCTTATGTCGAAGCGAAGGTAGATTAATGAGGAACTGCAGCCCTTTAGCTGCATTAATCGTGAATTCCTTTTGCCGAAGGAAGGCGGACGAAGGACGGCTGTCGTTGGTCGTGAGGTAGTCAATTTCTTCTTTTTTTCTGAGATCATTGAGTTAGTTTCTAGTAGAAAGGAGGGTACAGCCCTATATATACTTCCTAACTAGAGGAAGCCTTAATATTCCCTTAGTGTGAAATAGGGAGTGATCTCTAGGTAAATCCAAAGTAGAAGAAACTGGTTCTTTTTTGGACCCTTATTTAGGAAAGGAAATGGTCGGTTGAATGCTTATTCCATTCAGGAAACTCTTCAACCAGGCCGCAAAGGCTGGATCATCAGATCACTTGATATTACTACCCGGAACGAAACTTCATTCGAAAGTCGGTTCAAGGCAAGGATCAAAGCTCTTCCTTGAGGCTGGCTCAGCTAACCGATATGATGCCGAATTCCCTGCTCGCTTTTCTTTCGCGCCTATAG